GGGGTAGAGGAAACCTGTTTTTATTTTCTTCGAAATTAATGTCCTCTTCCTCCGCATGTAGAAAAGGAATAAATAAATCAATCAAATTACGAGAAGCTTCATAAAGTGCTTCCTTAGGAGTTAAACTTCCATTCGTCCATATTTCTAGAAATAGTATCTCTTGTTTTTCATTCCCATTCCCATAAGAATGAATACTATGATTCGCATTTCGAACAGGCATGGATACAGCATCTATAGGATAACTTCCATCTTGAGAGTTATTTGCGGATTTCATACGATATCCGCGATCTCTCTTGATTTGTAATTCAATACACAAATCAATTGGTTCCGTCAGGTTAGCTATATGTTGTGTCGTGTCAACTATTTCCACGTAAGGTGGTGAGATGATATCTTGAGCGGTTACGTATCTAGGCCCCCTGACGCAGATAGATGCGTCTATAACTCCATAGAGATTACTTCTCAATATAATTTCTTTCAAATTTAGTAAAATTTCATGTACTGATTCTTCAATACCTACTATCGTAGAATATTCATGTGCTACTTTCTCAGATTTTGCACGTGTGATACATGTTCCTTCTATTTCTCCAAATAAAGCCCTTCGCATGGCAATACCTATGGTATCGGCTTGACCTTTCATAAGCGGGGACAGAATGAAACGACCATAATAAAGACGCTTACTGTCTACTCTTGATTCAACACATTTCCACCGTAGTGTTCGAGTGGATCCTACTACTTCCTCTCGAACCATACTATAATAAGTATTATTATAATATTTGATCAGATCATTGAATCATTTATTTCTCTTGAAATCTGTTTAATTCTTATTTCTACACACGTCTTTTTTTAGGAGGTCGACACCCATTATGTGGCATAGGTGTTACATCACGTACTAAACTTAATAGTATACCACTTCTACGAATGGCTCGTAATGCTGCATCTCTTCCGAGACCAGGGCCTTTTATCATAACTTCTGCCCGTTGCATACCCTGATCTACTACTGTATGAATAGCATTTACCACTGCGGCTTGAGCAGCATAGGGTGTACCTCTTCTTGTGCCTTTGAATCCAGAAGTACCCGCGGAGGCCCAAGAAACCACCCGACCTCGTACATCTGTAACAGTTACAATGGTATTGTTGAAACTCGCTTGAACATGAATAACTCCTTTTGGTATTCTACGTCCATTCTTACGTGAACCAATACGTCCATTCCTACGTGAACCAATTCTTGGTATAGCTTTTGTCATATTTTATCATCTCATAAATATGAGTCAGAAATATACAGAAAGAAAAGATACGGAGATATCCATTTCATGTTAAAACAGATCTTTTATTCTTACATGGGTCCTCCTCTTTAGAAAAGAAAGTTCTTTTTTAGAAAGATTATCCTTGTCTCTGTTTATGTCTCGGATTGGAACAAATCACTATAATTCGTCCGCGCCTACGGATCAGTCGACATTTTTCACAAATTTTACGAACAGAAGTCCTTATTTTCATATTTATTATTCCTTACCTTAATTCTGAATCTACTCTTTTGAGGAAAATAAGTTTCTTGAATATTTTTTTTTTTTTAACTTCGAATTGTGTCCCCATGAAAGGAATGTTTAAAAAATCACCTAATCGTTCGAATCTTTGTTGCGAAGTCTATAAATTATACGTCCTCTGGTTGAATCATAACGACTTACTTCAATTTTTACTCTATCTCCTGGTAGTATCCGTATAAAACTGCGCCGGATCCTCCCTGAAGCATAACCTAGAATTAGATCTTCATTATCTAAACGGACCCGGAACATACCGTTGGGAAGTGATTCAGTAATTAAACCTTCATGAATCAATTTTTGTTCTTTCATTCCAGGTAACCCCCTTGAAGTATCAACTAATGAAGGAAGAGGTATATAACTCACTTTTCCTCTCTATTTCACAAATGGGAAGTTAGAGATAAAATTAGGATACCAGAGGAGGAGGATCACCATATATAACACAAAATTTCTCCTCCAATTCTTTCTAGTCGAGCTTCTCGATCTGTCATTATACCTCGAGAAGTAGAAAGAATTACAATTCCCATTCCACCTAAAATCTTAGGAATTCGTTGATAGTTGGAATAAATTCGTAAACCGGGTCGGCTGATACACTTTAAAACGGTTCTATATATTCCTTTCCTAGTCTTTCTATGTCGCAGGGTTGAAACCAAGAAATATTTGTTATTTTCCTGATGTTTCCGAACATTTTCAATAAAACCTTCTCGTAGAAGTATTTTAACAATGTTTTCGGTGATATTAGTAGATGCTATTCGAACCGTTCCTTTTTTATTCATGTCAGCATTTCTTATAGAAGTTATTATATCGGCAATAGTGTCCCTACCCATAACGAACTATAATTTTTTGTGCCTCCTAATTTTGATATAATCAACATGTTTCCTTTTTTCTTTTTTCTTTGTTTTTTTTTTTGAATTATTAAATTTTAAAAAGTATATGCGTGAGACACAATCTATTAATTTGATCTATTTCAGATAGCCTACTATATCATAGTGTCATCTACTAGTATTTATAATACCTCGGGAGCTAATGAAACTATTTTAGTAAAATTCAACTGTCTCAATTCCCGAGCGATCGCACCAAAAACTCGAGTTCCTTTTGGATTTCCTTCTTGATCAATGACGACCGCTGCATTGTCATCATATCGTATTATCATACCGTTGTCACGTTTGAGTTCTTTACATGTACGTACAATTACAGCTCTAATGACTTCTGATCTTTCTAGAGGCATATTTGGCACTGCTTCTTTGATTACAGCAACAATAACGTCACCAATATGAGCATATCGGTGATTACCAGCTCCTATGATTCGAATACACATCAATTCTCGAGCTCCGCTGTTATCCGCTACATTCAAAAGGGTCTGAGGTTGAATCATATATTTTTTTATTTGAATCTGTTATTTCAATGCAAAGGATGAAGGAAAAAAAGAAATATTGTCCGTCCAGAAAAAAATAAACCTGCGGTTGTTTTTTCATCCTCAATATCCCTTTTGTTTAGTTATACATCCCTATCGTGAAATAACAAATTGAGTTCGTATAGGCATTTTGCACGCAGCTATTGAAATAGCTGCTCTGGCTACAGTTTCTGATACTCCGCCCATTTCATAAAGTATTCGACCCGGTTTAACAACAGATACCCAATATTCGGGGGATCCCTTTCCCGAACCCATACGTGTTTCGGTAGGTCTTACTGTAACAGGTTTGTCGGGAAATATACGTACCCATATTTTTCCACCACGACGCGCATATCGTGTCATTGCTCTCCGCCCCGCTTCTATCTGTCTAGCTGTGATCCAAGCGGGTTCAAGTGCCTGAAGAGCGTATCCGCCGAAACAAATATGATTGCCTCGACAAGATATTCCCTTCATTCTTCCTCTATGTTGTTTACGAAATCTGGTTCTTTTGGGGTTATAGTTGATGGTTGTTTATTAATTCCATCTCTATTGCAGAACCGGACATGAGAGTTTCTTCTCATCCAGCTCCTCGCGAATGAAACGATTCAATAATATTACAGATACACATGTATAATTATAATAATTTTATTTTATTTATAATAATAAATTTATTATATTATAAAATAAAAATAATAAATATAAGTAATTATGAGTTAATAATATAAGTAATTATAAGTAATGAATGGCATTTATTGATATTTAATTTGTTACATATTTAATTTGTTACAAAGGAAGATGTATATACAAAATATACAGCTGGACGTGTATATTATTAGATATAGAAAATATAAAAAATGCTTCTTTTTTTAGAATATAACGTATAATATAATGAATCCTTATTTTTACCTCTATCGAATCGCGCCAAAAATTGTAAACCAATAAATAAAGGTTTCGCGGGCGAATATTGACTCTTTCATTCGTAGGGTCAATTCATGACACCTCTCAGAATAAATCAATTTTTTCTTGGTTCGTTCCGCCATCCCACCCAATGAATTATTAGGATTCGTTTTCAATAGAATCCTATGCAGTCACAGGTTTCGTCGTTCCCATAGCTTCTCCATTAATGGTTAGGCCTGAACTCTGCAATGGAGCTTCCGGCAAAATTCGTTCCCGAGTCAATCTCCTCAGTTTTTATTAACCCGAGGCTCTTTATTCTTTATTATTATTATTTTTTTTTTTATTTATATTTCATTTATATATTTATATCAGTATTAATTATATCAGTGTTAATGCTTTATCACACTGCCTTTTATGAGGTGATTCATAGACCATACATATTGGAATCATATATCATTGATATTTTTGTTCTCTCTTTCTATCATCCTTCCATTTATCCACATCCCTTTATTTTTGCTTCACAACCCATAATCAGATTTCTTTTTTATGGAAAAAATTTCAGTTGCTACAACTATATGATCGATCCACCCATATAGTGACTGTTTCTTGGGATCTTGACAATACGAAGCAATAAGTTGGTTATTTTTTTATATGGTTACTAAGTTCATAGTAAGGGTTAGTCTATTTTTTTTTTTTTTTTTTTTTAATCTCAACCCTAAACTTTAAAGAAAAAACTAACGAGTCACACACTAAGCATAGCAATTATACTAAATCTAAATGGTCAATCGAATTTTTATTCAACCTTATAGAATTAGAATTGTTCATTTTTGTTTGATTTAACAGAAAAAGAATGAAACAGTTTGTAATTTTTTATTCTATCACTGGACAGAATGACAAAACAAATGAAGGTCTATTATTTCTCGTTTACAAATATCCAAATTTTGATGCCTAATACTCCATAAATAGTTCGAATTGTATAGGAACAATGATCAATTTTAGCGCGAATTGTTTGTAGGGGAACCCTACCTTCTCTGATCCATTCGACACGTGCAATTTCTTTTCCGTCGATACGCCCTGCGATTTGTACTTGAATTCCTTTTGTATCTGTTTGTTCAGTTAATTCAATAGCTTTTTTCATTGACTTTCGAAACGAAACTCTATTTTTTAACTGTAAA